ATCTTTGTGATTTGCAGTGAAAAACCACCGATAAACTCAAAACACAAACCCCTCTAATCGTCTTGATCTTCCAGCGCGGTACCCAGTACCCGCGCTACCAGATAAAACCCTAGGCATACCCCTAAGCACCGGCGCAGAGGGCTACAGCCCTAATTCTTGAATGCAAATCAAACCTTTTTTCTTAAAGTACAGCACCGTTTATCTACCTAGTTGACCCCCAGTACAACAAAGCAAACAAAAAAATCCAAATCAAATCAACAAAATGTCAATACCACACTGAAGCCCACACATTAAAAATATTCTGCCTCTTTCTGAAATGCCCAAAATACAAACGTACCATAGCAACAGTCAAAAACACAACACCAATGAAAACATGAAGTCCATGAAAACCAGTAGTTACAAAAAACACTCTTCCAAAAACCCCGTCAGAGATACAAAACTTACACTGAGTATACTCCCAAATCTGCACAGACAAAAACAAAACCCCTAAAACAACAGAAGCTAAAAATCAATACAACCCTAATTCACGATTCACACAATAAGAGTCAGTAAATAAATAAGACTGGTTAAACGCCTTTACATACCCCTGAGCAGCCTGTGCTGCAGCCCCAGAACACAGCAAAACCACCAAATTAAAAAACGGCACACGAAACGGCTCCATCACCTCCACCCCCAAAGGCGGCCATCTGTAACCATAAGACAACTCACCAACTTTAAAATGAATTAACGCCCAAAAAAAACCTAAAAAAAAGAAAGCCTCTGACAAAATAAACAAGAACATAGCAATACGCTCATTCCGCAGAACCAAAGATGTGTGCATTCCCTTAAAAGTAGCCTCACAAATCACATCGGTCCACCAGCCAGTTAAACCAATAAAAATCAGTACCAACGCAACCCCAACTACCCAAAAACAATGAGAGTGGGCCCAAACCGTAATACCAGCCCCCATAACAAAAGCGGCCCCTCCTATAACAAAGGGTCACGGCCTGTTTTCAACTAAAGGATAACCCGTACGAGCCATCAAGGTGTGGGCTACTCAACCCGCTCTAACATTTGAAGTGCTACAGTCTCCACTTAACTTAACACCCTGTTCCTCTGACATTAGGTCAACCCAGATAAGGCACCATAGACACCCAAAGCCTACATTCTAATTAAACTACGACCTAACTATCTACGCCTACCGACAGACTCACCAAACTGAACAACGTGCGGACCAATCCTGGTCTCCTCAGCATAAATTAACAATAACTTAATAAAAATAAAAGACTGAATTATCACTACACCAACCTCAATTAGCATTAAAGACACACCTAGCAGCCTGTACCAAGCAACACTAAAAACCCAGCTGAAACAAAACCTCTTAACGAACGACCAAGCAAGCATAGCAGAGACCACATGAATCCCCAACTGCCCAATAGTCATGTTCATACAAACCCGTAAAGTAAGAGTAAAAGGTCGAACCAATCAACTCATAACCTCCCTAAACACTAAAGGCACCAAAACAACCACAGGCTGATCCTCCTCAATCTTATTAGCAAAAAAACCCCCAGCATTCTCAGGCATCGCGTACAAAAACGAAGCAATTCAACAAGGAAAAGCAATATTTACCCACATCTTCCAATGAACACCTAAAGCCGGATAAAAAGCTGCCAACCCGACAAAATTAACACAAGCAATCATTATCAGAATAGCAAGCATACAATGCCTATAACCGGCATACGAATTCAACTCACCATGCTCCAATGAAACATACTTATAAAACCCCTCCCACATCTTCTCAACAACAGCCTCTACTCGCCCCGGACCCATAAACAATCCGCCTAAAGACATTACTACAAAAGGAATAATATAAGCGCACCCTAACACCGGAAGCCTCAAAACTCCAGCAGGACCACCCCAAAACACATCAAGAGCAGCCAACAACATCATTCTCATCGTTACCACACACGCTTTAACCGCGCCCATAGAGGGGGAGACTAACAATCCCATAACTAAGGCTACAACTTAACACCTCTACGGCCGCCCCTCCATTTAAAACCACTTTCTAGTAGCATTACTATGTTACGGCTTACCCAGACTTGTTTATACAGGGGCACCGGGCGATTTGTACACACCCCAAACCTAATTCATGCTCACTCAATCAAAAGCATTACTATAAAGTACACCTTCAGCATGGCATTTCAACCACCTCTCTACCTCCGTCTTATTATATAATTGTAACTCAGCTAAGCCCCCTTGACTACCAACACGTTTACCTGAATTCGTATGGATATAAAGAACAACACCGTATGATCAATACATCCCCTGCAGTCCTCTACATTAACAAAAAAACTACTGACAACGGCGGTATGTTAAGAACACAAAGGGTAAAGTCCTCGAGGATTATCGAATTAACCGCCAAGTTCCCCTTAAAGGATATAGGATACCGCCAACCCCCTTGGATTTTAAGATAACTTCTCGTAATCCCCATGAAACAACAAGACAACATTAATAAGGGGGTATCTAATCCCCGTCTCCAAACACAGCCTTTCAGGTCTCCAGAGTCCAAAGCCTTAAACCTCCCACTAGCCACTCGGCCCCTAATAACCCATTTTACCAGTATAGCTAAGGAATACCTTTCCAAAACTCCGTTACCTCTTCACAAACCCAGTTAACTTGAGGCTAAAGTATAACCGCAGGTGCTGGCACCTCATTACCCACCCCTTAATTCCTATCAAAGCTGAATTCTCATTTACGAGGTCTATCCAATTCCAATTACTGAAGAAGGGACATAAGTTAAAAGTCTTCGCATTAAAACTTATTTCGCAGCCACGAAATGGAGTACAGCCTATTAAAGAACAAAGCACTAAACCACATACCCCAAAACAAAAACCTTACTCCCAACACCCAAAAAGTAACATGTATAATCCCAGGAAGAGCTAACATTATGCTGGAGGCCAACACTCAAAGAAATGTAAACGGAGTTGAACCGCCTAAAGTAAGATTAGAAATCTCACTATAATCCCATACACTTCTCACACCACATAAATCAAAACCTAACCAAAACAACTTACAAACAAGGTTAAACCAACCCGGTTTTCCGATCCTTTCGTACAAAGAAAACCTCAAATAAAGATAGAAACCGACCTAGCTCACGCCGGTCTAAACTCAAATCATGTAGGGTTTTAAAGGGCGAACAGACCTACAATCCCAACTGCTGCGCCGGGATGATACCCTAATTCAACATCGAGGTCGCAACATTTTTTCATCGATATGATCTCTCCGAAAACATTACGCTGTTATCCCCGCGGTAACTTTTTCTTCTTATCCATACTACAGGATCTTCATATACCCACAGATGCGTTAATTTTGCCTCCTGTCTTCCCAACAAAACATCAAGCCAAGCTTACCTTTACTGACCCTCACCAAGCTCGACGGGGTCTTCTCGTCTACTAAACAAATCCGAGCCTTTTCACCCGAAAGTAAAATTCAACACGTGAGACCGAGACAGTCTCCTCCACGTCAAACCATTCATTCCCTTCCCCAATTAAAGGACAATCAATTGCGCTACCTTAGTACTATTATTCACAGCAACCGTTTAAAAACTCGCTCACCGGGCAGGTACGACCCCTACTACTATAAAAATCTAGGAGCCATGTTTTTAATAAACAGGCGAGAGGAAAAATTGCCGAATTCCTTAATCCCACTTTCTACTCAACTTCTACACCTCGCTAAAGCCCAACTTCATAGGTATATACCTAATCCACCCGACCTCTATGCTTTCCTCTCAAAAAACATTAAATCATAATCAAACTCCCCCCTAAAAAGGAAAACTACGACACTACCAAATCACGTCAACCAGTGCACCACAGCACAAAACTAACCAGAACCTACTAATATCATACTAGTTACATAAACTAAAATTCACCCTATCAAGGTAGTAACAACCTCAAACACCCTGTCAAAACCACTTTAGACAAAAATTCAACATAGAATGAGCAATTCCAACTCTACCTACTATACGACCTCACTTTACCTCGTCTTAGAGCTTTCCCCTAAAACCTCACAATAAGACAAAAGCCTTGGTTCTTATAAAAAATCCCAAAACCACATAGCCCCACGCTGCACTGATGTGCACTTCCTACCTAACCAGCTATCAGACCTTACGACAAGCATTTCACCATCTATCAAGACCTTACCCGTGATACTGCAACATCACACCGCAATTAGAGCAGCCTCAAAAGCAACCCCGCAAACAATCAAGATAGATCAAAGCCCTTCAGGAAAAACTAACTAACCCTACTCTCTATGACCCATGATACAAAAAGTACAAAATCCAACCCCTTCTCTCTAAAAACCATACTCCACCATCTCTAGAAACATTCAACCACAACAAGACCCAAACTTACAAACCTGCACTCACTCCAACTACAACCCTCATAATGATCTTACTCTCTCACCAACTTCTCTACTAACCAATCTCCAGAAGAATTCACTTACCCCAAGATTTGCAATCTCGTGTTCTTATTAAACTACCAGAGAAAGGAGGAGGACAAAGTCCTATAGTTGGGGCATGAGCCCAATAACTTAATTAGTTTACTCTCCACAATCTCCACCACTTCTATTTATATTAACTTTTATAAACAAAAAATATTCAATTTTATCCAGCCCTAAAAAAAACAACAATTTTTCCCCATCTACGTTTCCACTAACGCCCCCCCGCCTCTACAACACAAATCCACACCACATTTCCCAAATTAGCCCTGCAACCAACTACAGCACAACTCACACGTACACGCGACTTACCTTATACAACCCTGTAGTTATGGGGACTCCTCACATAACTACAGGGTTGTATAAGGTAGGCCACACACACTAAACTCAATCACTTCTGGTAACTTTAACCATCCCCAAAATATACAGCTCATACAATCTCACAATCACATGAGCTGTATATAAGCATATAATAATATGTGTTTTATTATATGTATTAAACCCAACCATCATGCCACTATAAATACTTACTACTTTTAACCTACAACAGAATTCCCAATAAATAAAAACATTTTATTCTCCTTAAAATGTTTTTATTTATTAACCTATAAACATAAATAAAAACACCTTCATTCTAAGGCGCTTTTATTTATGTTCTTTCCTTCTTCCAGAGCCTTCGCTCTGTCCGAAGGACGGCCCCCCCCTTACCCCCCCCACACAAACTTTACAGGCATAAACGTCATAGAACCGCACCCCTTCTTCCGTCACCTTTCGTAATCCGATTAGCCCCCCCCCAGGCTTCTGCACATTCTACTCTCACCCGCTCACCCCTAAAATCTTCTCACCACTTCTATTTACATTAACTTTTATAAACAAAAAACATTCAATTTTACCCAACCCTGAAAAAAACGACAATTTTCTCACATCTACGTTTCCACCATCACGATGGACCCCCTTAAAACCGCAAAACCACCAACCCAACCCCAAATAAAAAACAATGCATACCTCCCCTCACTACACCACCAACACCCACACCTCCCACAACCAAAACAGGTAAACGGAAAACCCAATAAAACACCCTAAACCAACCTGTTCAACTCCCCAATTTCCACACAGTCACAACTATTTACCAAACCGACCCCTACTGGACCAAAAATTAATTCAAAAGCTACCCACTCTCACTCCACCTGCACCTCCCTTAGCCCCAAAACACTAAACTACAACTACCCCAGCACCACGCTTAGCAGCCCCAAACCTAATATCTTCTCACAGAACCCTAATAGAAGAAGAAAGAAACACATAAAAGAAATAATACGCCGTGCATAAGAGTGCCAAGGCAGAATAAGGCCAATCTACAGTACACCGCCCCAAACAGGTCAGTGCAATAAAATCAGCTACAAACACCCAGAACAACACCACACCAGCACTATTAAACCGAACCCCCTTTACCCTAGGACGAGGAAGAAACGGCATAAAATAAAGACCGACTACAGACAACACCAACAAAATAACACCACCCAGCTTATTAGGAACACCACGCAAAATGGTATATGCGAACAAAAAATACCATTCAGGCTGAATGTGCACCGGCGTCTTCATTGGATCAGCTGGAATAAAATTTTCCGGATCTAAAAAAACATCCGGAGTCCACAAAACAATAATAGCCAAAAATCCAACAAAAACCACAGCCCCAAACAAATCTTTAATAGTAAAATAAGGATGAAAAGGAACATTATCACCCCTAGCCTCCAACCCCAACGGGTTCCTAGCCCCATCTTCATGAAGATAAATCAAATGCACCGCAGTAAGAACTAACAACCCAAACGGAGCAATAAAATGAAAAACAAAAAATCGCTTTAGAGTGGCGTCACAAACCCTAGAGCCCCCCCAAATCAACTCCACAAGCCTATGCCCAATCACAGGAAATGCTGTCACCAAATTGGTAATCACAGTCGCAGCTCAATACGACATCTGCCCCCAAGGCAGAACGTACCCAGTAAAAGCAACAGCCATCAATAATAACAACATATGGACACCAACAATCCACGTCTTTGTAAGGGCAAAAGAATAATAATACAACCCACGACCTACATGACAATAAATAAAAAAAAAAAAAAACGTAGCTCCGTTAGCGTGTGCTGCCCGCAGTAGCCACCCACCAGTCACATCTGTCATAATCTTTACCACTGAGTCAAACCCATCCTCCACAGATGGCGTGTAGTGAGTAGCTATTAACAGCCCGGTGACTAACTGAACCACCAAGCAACACCCCAGCAAAGAGCCGAAATTCCACTTTAACGTCAAATTAGACGGCACTGGTAAATCATACACGGACTGAGACACTACGTTAACTGCCGCATTCCTTTTACGGTAGGAGTGGTATCAACGCCCAACCCCAACCCTGGCCTCAACAAACTTTATCATAGTTAGCAACCGAGCCCATAAGCTCACTCTTTAGCAACCACACCCTGTGGACCACCTTCTTGGAAGGAAGGCATACTGATTATACTACTGCTAATGAACCTAAGCCACAACGATGTAAGCCCACAAGAAAGCTAACCCCCCTAACAACAACGACCCATTTCACACCCAACCCAACTCAAAATCTCCTGTTTTCTTTGCAGCGTTAAGGACCATATACCTATTAATACCGGAACCGACAGCCGCCACAGTAGCGGCTGTGAGGTAGTAGTATAACCTCAACAACGATGCCCCAATTAGCATCCCCAACCTAAGAGAAAACACGGGTCACAAAAAAGATAGCACCACAACCTTAGGAACAAACCCTGGCAGCGGCGGCAAGCCGGCCAAAGATACGAAGTCCATAAAAATTAAATACAAACTTCTGACCCGATGATGTCTAATATTACAAAAATCTACAAAACACATCAATTTAGACAAAAACAGACGGTACATAAGAGTCCCTCTAACAACCCTGTAAACAACTAAATACGTAACCATAACCCCAAACGGTGCCATGGCTGCCATAACCATTCACCCACTGTGCACAAGGGATGAATAGCCTAACAGCGCCCGGTAGTATAATAGTCCAATACCACCAACTCCACCTAATAACCCGGTGACTACAGCCACAACCTCCATAACATACCTCAACTCAAACCTAATCCCACAATTCGCAAGAAAGCACATAGGCCCCACTTTCTGCCAAACTCTGACAATGAAGCAGCCGAACCACGAACATCCACCTATGACGGAGGGAACCCAATAATGAAATGGGAATAGCCCTATTTTTGCACATAAGCCAAAAAACAAAAAAAACCAGCCTATAGCCAAAGGCCCACCTTCAATTAAAAACATGAACCCAACAATTATTAGTATAGACCCAATAGACTGGAAGACAAAGTACTTCATACAGCTCTCATTCTCCTCAACACTATCACCAGATAGTATACACACCACCCCTATAAAAGAGCACTCAAGACCTACCCAAACCCCTAACACCCCTCCACTAAACAAAACCATCAACACACCAAACACCCTTAACGAAGCAAACATAACAAACGCTGGCCTAAGCCGGCAGAACCTGAAAATCACCACAAGCAGGTCGCCTCATGACAAGCGCCCTGAAGGACCAAAACCTTCCGTGCACAGGACACCTACCTGCTTCAATATTACGTCGCCATAACGCAAAAAGACCTTGACCTGTAATACTCCATCCTACGGGCGGACCTCACCAACAAAGCAAGCCCAACTACAGCCTCACACACTGTGAACGATAAAAAAGCAACTATCGTATAAGCAATCAGAGAATTCCCGGCCGCTGAAAGGTGTAAAGTGATAACAGTAAAAACTGTTACTACAACCATCTCCATATAAATCAAAATAGAAAGAAAGTCCATATAGCTCTTAAACATAATCAAATAAGCCCAGCAAATAAAAATTAAACAAAATACAATCTCCATCCTTACTTCTTCTCCTCGTCCTTCTTCCACTTCTTCCTAACCAAAGCCCCCGAATACTTCGAACAAATCCCAAGACTAACAACGACAGTTATCATTAAGTAAATACTCAAAAACACAATCAACACTACCCACTCGTAATAGCACATAAACCCTTCCACTGTACGAATCAACCTACACCACCTCATATAACCACCACTCACCAGTGGGTCTGTAAACAACACCAACACAATCACCAAAGAAAAAATGCCAAATATACCCACCCCACCACCAAAGTAATCTGGTAAAATACCGACTTTCGGCCCGCTTTTCACCCCGCCCCTTCGCTTAATGTTTTTTACAAACGGAACAAGAGCGACACAAAAGGCTACAAGAACTAAAACACCAGAAACCATCATCATGAATAAACAAAACCCTATTAGCGAAGATACACCAAGCCTCAGGTAACATGAATTAAACACCCCTACAAGTAAAAGATACCCCCTGAGCTGTAAAGGATGTACCTTAGGAAAAACAGAGACCCACACATAGAGACACGCCATCAAAAACACTACAGTCATCTTCTAAAGGAGTTAGATCACCAACACCTCGAGGCTGACAACCTCGCATTCTAGTTAAACTACCCTTCATCACTAAAGGCACCACTATTTAAAGATTACAGCAATTGCCACTACAACCATACCGGCCGACAAAAAATATAAAGAAGCCACCTTAGGATGGTGGGACGCAGCAAATAAAAATTTACCAAGAGACACCACTCAGTTACGCCAACGCACCCAAAATCAGCCCTCCAATCACCCCTTCTCAATCAACAGATACATTCGCACAGCCAGTCTTAACCCCACAGATGCCATAACATTACCAGTCATCTGAGGTAAAAACCACCTACCCTTCACAAGCTTGCACAAAGATTTGCGAACAACACCACGCCTCTTCTCCATACTAAAAGAAGGCTTTACACGCTGTTCTCAACGAGTTTTGTTAAGCCCAACATAAACACCAATAAAATTAATCAAAAGCAAAGAAATTTGTACACAGATAGGCCTAAACCTATAGGCATTCAAAAAAGAGAAGCAACCAAGCAAAACATACCCTACAAATAAACACACTAAGCCCAAGCAAAACAAAGGTAATAATATTGACCAATATTCATACTTACCTCTGTCATACTTCTCCAACACCCCGTAACCATGAAAACATGTCATCAAATTAACTAATCGCCATCTATAAACAGCAGTTAGAAAAATGGATAAATATAAACATCACGCCCCCATCTGTCTAATCTCCCCAAACAGGCACCCCTCTACAACAGAGTGCTTAGAGTAAAACCCGGATGTGAACGGCAACCCTCTCAAACATATACACGTAACAACCAACCAAGCAGACACGGCAGGCATCTTAAACCACAAGCCCCTAAACAAACGAGCATCTTGTAACCCAGCCCCCTTATAAATAACTGCACCAACGCACAAAAACATCAAGGACTTGTAAAAAGCGTGCGTTAATAAGTGAAATATCCCAGCATTTTGCTGTGATGCACTAATAGCCAGCACCATTAAGCCCAACTGACTTAATGTAGAAAATGCAACCACCTTTTTCAGATCAATTTCCAGTGTAGCAACTAAGCCAGATATTAGCATAGTTGCTGTAGCAATAAACCTCAACAAAACAAGCATAACCCCCTCAAAACACGGATAATATCGAAATAACACATATACCCCAGCCGTAACCAAAGTAGATGAGTGCACAAGAGCCGAAACAGGAGTAGGTGCTGCCATAGCGGCAGGCAACCAAGCAGAAAAAGGTACCTGTGCCCTTTTTGTAATTCTAGCCACAATAACCAACATCATACATCAAATTCCAAGCTGATACTGTATATCAAACCAATGCCACCTCATATTCGACACTGTGCATGCAATAAGCACCACCAAACACGCATCACCCACACGCCCGGTAAGAACAGTAATATTTCCGGCCCCCAGAGATTCACGATTCTTATAATAAGCAACAAGAGCAAAAGAAACTACTCCAAGACCATCCCATCCTAATATTATCCCAAGCACCCTCGGTATAAAGATAAATAAATTCATAAACACCACAAAAAGAACAACCAACCAACAAAACCGCTCTGGGTTAACCTCGCCAGCCATATAAAAACAACAATACCAAAAGATTCTACTGGAAATAAATAACACCCTTAATGAAAACATCACCGAAGCCCAATCCACATAAACCATCACAGACATAGGAAGCCCCATCCCGCCTGATAAATCAAAATCAAACACTAAAGACCCCCCCGCCTGAACCAAGTCGAAAAACAAAAAATAAACAAAAAGAACTCCAACAAACATCCTGGCCGAAGCTACCAAGAAAACAAAATGATGCCAACAACGCTCCCGCGCCCGAACAATCTCGCGGAGACCGTAAAACTCCTTTGACGCAAACACCTTAACAATTTGGCTTGTATAGAGCCACCCTAACCTCTTCTACCTTAACCAGTTCAAAAATAAACCCTGAAAACACCCAGACTCGAGCCAAGCAAACCCCCCACCTGAAAAACTCAGACCACCCTATTGAGCCCGAAAAACTAAAAGATAGGAACAACATGCTCACCTTGTGGGCCGAAACCACATATACTTCTTTATACTACCACCTCACCAAGTGTGGATTACCCACACCTTACGGACCTAAACCGCAAACATTAAGATTCTGCTAACTTGGCCACATACGAAGCCTGTGCTACCGCACTCCAAACGGTTAACAGCCGTCCGTTCTCCATAAACTAAAGCCCCATAAAGGAGAGGCCTATCGGCCACCTTTTTGTTGTAAGCAAAACGCACTATTTATGCTACCACCTCAAACCTGTACTAACACACAACTACCTAAGATGTCACAGCCCGATAAGTCATCCGCCCCAAGGCCCTAAGAAATTCAGACTCAGGTAATACCAAAACAGTAATTGGCATAACCCTATGACCATAACCACACAACTCATAACAATTCCCATACGCGTAACCAACTCGGTACGGATGAATCCCTAAGTGGTTAGCACGCCCAGGAACAGCATCTATCTTCACACCTAAAGACTGAACCCCCCACCTGTGAATGACATCAGCTGTACACACAGTCAACTCAGTAGTCTTATTAACAGGAAGATACAGCACATTATCTGCTGAACCCTGCCCTAAAAAAGGTAACTCACCAGCACTATCATTATCGTCCCACCACTCTATTGAACGGTACGGAGAAATGTCTACAATATACCTATCATACCTCATTTGAGCCCTTCCCCCAATTCTTCTACTCTTCATCTCAACCATTCCCAACAATCCAGAATCTAAGCCCATTCTCCCTCAAACACCACTCATATAACTTAATGGATCGGCTATTAACGGCAACTCAGAATTTTTAACTTTCTCAAACACTGCACTTCCGACCTCTTCCTTATATTCACCAAAAGCTGCTTTCGGTAACCTCACTTTAGTAAGCTCAGCCCTCCTGTTAGTCCTAACCAACCTGTCCACAAAAGAATCTTCAGCACCATCCACACCAGTAGGCACAGAATGAGAAAAAAAATCCAAAAAATACTCATACTCCCAATACCACTGATGTCCAATCACCTTCACATGATAATCAGCCTTATCAGTAAGCTCCATGTAGTATAAATTCTCCCAAGAAAAATAACCTAAAACTCCCAAAATACCACCTGGAATCAGGGTCCAACAAAACTCAAGCCAATTACACTTAGTCTTAAAACGACACGAGTACCCATCCAACAACCAGCGCCGGCAAATAGCAAACAATAAAAAATAAACTACAATCATCATCACAGCAGTACCAACCACTATAACCATATCATGATAGGAGATCAAACGCCTACAATTAAACGTTATAGGGTCAAGAATACCATATTTCGTTGCCTGAACCACTGTCCCGGAACATTACATCACCACAGCAACTTCACCGCCGCATTCTATATTAAACTACCGAAACAACAACACCTAAAAAGCAAACACACACAAGCCTATGACTCCTAGTGTTAAAGGAAGCAAAGTCACCCAACAAAACCGCATTAAGAGATCATACCGAAACCGCGGAACAGCCCCGCGAATAGCAATAAACACATAACAAACAAAAGCTGAACAAAGGCCAAGCCACAAGTCGTACCAGTAAGGCAATACACACCAAAGACCGACCCCCCTAAAAAACAAAGCAACAGTCACCACCCTAGCAAACAAAATGTTACCATACTCCGCCAAGGCAATTAAAGCAAAAGCCCCGCCACCATACTCAACAGAATACCCAGCCACTAACTCAGACTCACCCTCAACAAAATCAAACGGAGTCCGATTAGTTTCAGCCAGCATAACCACCATTCAAATCAACAAACCTTCAAAACACATAAGCCCATTCAACAGTCCCCAACTGCGACAAGAAACCAAGTCATACCTTCCAACAAACAACAACGGACAGAACAGAATAGCACTTATAATAATCTCATAAGAAACAGACTGCGCCACCCCTCGCATCGCCCCCAATAACCCATACCGAGACCTACATGCGTAGCCAGAAACAAATACACCAAAGACATGTACCCTGGAGACACACAAGAAATAAAGCAGTCCCCACTCATACCGATAACCTGCCTGAGTAAAAGGAAAAATCATCCAAGCCAAACAAGAGAAAAAAAACAACATTCCAGGACCTAGTAAATACCTTCGCATCCTAGAGGCCACAGGATAATTTAACTGCTTCAAAAACAACTTAACACCATCGGCAATAGGCTGCCCAAGCCCCTTAAAAGCAGCCTTATTAGGCCCCTGACGTAGCTGAATCATCCCAAGACCCTTACGCTCCGTAACAATAAAATACGAAACACCCAACTGCATAACCAGCACAACCAACGCAGCTCTCAACACTGTTGAAGAGGGTTAAAACCCCACCTCCGGATTTTAAATCCGACGTATTACCTTTTACTACCCCAACCACAAGCCCTAGGTGAGCATAACACCCACTTCCCCAGGTTAAAAGCCTAATGCTTCAATAGCTTCCAGAGCTTTTACAATAATGTTGGCAGGGCCGACCTACATCTTCTTCCACATCAAGGAAGCCCAATTATCTGGCACAACATCAACTCCCTACTCCTTTCACTCTAGCCCCCCCTCATTCTCCTCATGAACAAGACCAACAAACAAAAGAGCTAAAAAAACTAATAAAAGAAGCTTCATTAATGCAGATACCTCCATTAAATAAACCCCCTTAGAATAGACAACAGAAAAAAACAACACCATCTCTACATCCAACACCAAAAAAATCATGGCCAAAATAAAAAACCGCAAAGTAAATGGGGCCCAAGAATTACTCAAAGCATCAAAACCACACTCAAAAGCAGCTTTTTGAGAAGCCCTCACCATTTTAACCCGCGTACTAACACCAAACCACAACGCACAGAAACCTAAAACTACACCAGCACAAAAACCAAGAAATACACAAACTAACGACAACTCAAGCACATACGAACCACCAGCTACCCCAGACCAAAACCCCATCCTCTCAAACACAAATCCTTGGATGAATCGAACACCCTTAGGCTGACTTCAAATCAACCATATCCCACGAGGATCAGGAAAACATTCCTCTTCTGGCGCGAAAAGCCAACGTGCTCTATACACCATAAAAAATACCGCCCAAACAAAAAGTTTCTCTATGTGACCACAACACATCGTTTTAAGTATAAACTAGGACAGCAAGACTCTTAGCACACAAAAAAATCAAGACCCAGAGAGCCTAGCAGTAAGAACACAAACCCAAACGAGCCGCCATAAAAATAACGTCTAGAGATACCAACACCAAAAGAACGGCTAAAATCCCTCACAACCCCGTGACACACAGCCCCATAGGCATAAAAAGCTGCAGCACCCCTCAAAAAACACCTCAACCACCCAAACGGGAGTAATCAACAAGAAATCCTTCCAACCCTGCTAATTAACATTCACTCAGCCATGAAATTCAACCTCAATGGAATACCTATATTAACAAACCAAGCAACAGACCAGAACAGAGAAAACACAGGGAACACCCTGTTAAGCCCTTTATTTAACACGATTCTCCGAGAATCCCTCCAATCGTGTAAAGCCCCAGCCAACGCGAACAAAATAGGAGAACATAATCCATGTGAAAACATTATACACGCGGCACCAGCATGCCCGAGACTAACACCACTCAACAACCCACACAAACACAACCCCATATGCCCCACCGACGAATACGCTACCATAGACTTCAAATCCCTCTGACATAAACAATACAGATTACACAAACAACCACCCAGTAAACCAACTACAATTACCAGATAAACAAACACCTTACCATAAAACTCTCCGCCCTTAAGATTCACTAATCACATAACCCGGTACAACCCAAAACTACCTAATTTTAAAAGTACACCCGACAAAATCATAGACCCAGCCAAAGGTGCCTCCACATGAGCCTTAGGCAGCCAACCATGAACCAGGTATAAAGGAAACTTCACCATGAACCCGGCCATTAGGCCGAAAACAACCCACAAAGAAAGACCAGCAGTCTGAAAGCAAAACCAACAAGACATCTTAGCCACCATAAATACATCCGTGGAAATCACCCTGCCAAGTCACAACAGACTCACCAACAATGGCAACGACCCACACACAGTGTACAAAACCATATAAACTCCAGCCTGCAACCGCTCAGGTTGATACCCTCAGATCAAGATTATCCACAGCATTGGGAGTAAAGACCCCTCGAAACACACAAAAAACCCTAACCAACTTCTAGAAATAAACGCTCCAATAGAAAACCCCAAAACAAGCAGCACGGGTACTTCAATACCTTTCTTTCCTATAAACCTAGACACATTAAAATCCTTACTCCTGCACATCAAACTTATTACCCCAACCAACAACCTTATAACCACCAAAAGAACTCTAAGCCTGTCCATCAGCACTAACTCCCCAAATTGACACCCCACAAGAGGACGTACGAAAAACTCTGCCACAACCAGTAAATAACACACACCAAACCCTAAAATAAAAATGGACCCACCATTTAACAACAAAACCCCAACAACAGCAACCCCGAAAAACTCAAAAAACGCCACTACTTAAACTTATATGACCCACGTCCACCCCGCCCAGTACAAGCCCACCACAAAAAACAAAAAATAGTTCTAAATAGAAAAACAATAAGAAAAAATCACAAAACAAAGGAGAACCGCTGCAATAACCAAAACCTAAAATAACTTAAACAAAACAACACCAACCCTATAACCTCCATCACCCAAGCTACACAAACAACAAACCTAAACAACCCAAGCCTTCAATAAACCACCCAAAGCCCAACAACCAGACACACGACTCCCAACCATCTCACCATCAGCTAACGACCCCCAGTAACTATGGCCAAAACTTTCAACCAAAGCACCTAAAGATTACAAAACTCTTATTCTTACATTAAACTATCTGGCCACTGCCAAAAACGGCTGCACAAAAACTTCTACAACAAAATGATTAAATAACCTTATACAAAACTAAAAACCCTTGAATACTACATTAACCCAAACCCATTACCCTACCCGCTGATTTAACCGCCTGGTATTCAAACCCAATTTTTACTCCCACACTACAACGAATAAAGCACAGCCACCAGCAAATACGCTCTAATACCTAGGAGGAGTCAAAAAATAATACGCCATACCAAAAGCAATACAAATGGCCAAAATAACTCGCACAGCTACATTAAAATACTCTCCACTTTCATACTTAGTCACAGCAGTAGACAGTAACCAACAAATTACAACACTCCCAAACCCATAACAATATACCCCATTTCAACAAGAACGTGCGTAGATCTCAATATAAGTAAGCTCATAAACAAGACACCCAAGACCTCAAATACACAGCTGTAAAGGAAAATACATTAACCAGAACTCTTCTAAAAGTACAAAACACATAAAAAATGCCCACCCCACCCGTCCCCTGACTACCTTATTTACACCTAAACAAAAAACTAACTAACACTAAACCCTACCTAGACTTCTTAGAGTTGACCACCCAACCGGCCACTTTGTCAAAATAGAAATTTCGATCAGACCTATTAACATCCTTATTCTTTCGCTTCTCTACAGCCTCCATAAACCTTGACGCACCTTTTACACGTCCACCAGACATTAATACAAAAGGACGGTGAGCACGATTATGGAACCGAATTGGGAAAGTACGATGAGCCCACTCCGGCTCAGTCTTAGGCACCGCTACGAAAATTACGCACCGCTTTGCCACAAACCCCTCCCAAACAATAAACAAGAACATAAACAACCTAAACATAGAAGCTGTAGACCCTCACCTAGACAGCGAATTAAAGAAAGAGAACCCTACAGGATACTCAGCGTACCGCCGAGGCATCCCACTCAATCCTAAGAAATGCTGCGGGAAGAAAGTCAAATTAACACCGAAGAACATAGATACAGATTGAGCTTTTCTTCACACATCATGTAATCCAAGACCAGTAACCAACGGGAACCAATAATGGAAACCAGCGAACATGGCAAACACAGCTCCCATCCTCAACACATAATGGAAATGAGCTACTACATAGTAAGTATCATGAAGAAGAACGTCCAAAGAAGCCCTAGAAACAATCACCCCGGTAATTCCACCTACAGTAAAAAACACCAAAAACCCTACAGCCCAATACATAGAAGCCCAATTACGCACACGACCACCCATCATTGTAGCAATTCATCTGAACACTTTTACTCCGGTAGGAACTGCAATAATCATAGTTACAATTCTGAAGTACGACCGCCTATCTACATTAATACCCATAGAAAACATGTGATGCCCCCAAACAATAAAGCCAAGCACACCAATAGACTTCAGGGCATAAAACATGGCAATCTTACCAAACAACTTTTCCTTACCAGAACCAACCTTCACAACATGCGAAATAATACCAAACCCAGGTAAAATCAAGATGTAAACCTCAGGATGACCAAAGAACCAGAACAAATGAACAAACAACATAGGATCCCCCAACCCAGCTGGATCAAAGAATGTTGTATTAAAATTACGATCAGTAATCAACATTGTTAAAGCCCTAGCCAACACAGGCATTGCACAAATCAACAAAAACCTAGCAATCCTAAGAGCCAGCACAAACATAGAACACCGTAACAAAGTTACACCACCAGCCCGCATCCCCAACATAGTAGTCAAGAAGTTAATAGAAGCTAAAATAGATGAAATTCCACCAACATGCAAAGACAAAATAGCAAACTCAGTCGACGGACCAGAATGAGCCCAATTCCTAGACAGCGGCGGATAAAGTGTTCATCCACCACCAAACCCTTCCTCCACGAAAGCTGACAGCAATAGTAACATCATAGATCTTGGAATTAACCAAAATCTTAACCCGTTCATACGCGGAAAAGCCATGTCCCCAGTACCAAGAAGAAGCGGGAATAACCAATTTCCAAACCCACCCATCATCATAGGCATCACGAAAAAGAAAATCATAACTAAACCGTGTGAAGTCACAAGAACATTATACAAATGCCTATTACCAATCACCCTCTCAGGAATAGACAACTCAGTCCGCATTAGCACACTAAACCCCGTTCCCAACAACCCGGCCCAGATAGAAAATAAAAAATACAAAGTTCCAAT